GATAATGGGATCCGGGGGCAACCAATGAGGGATGGTCATAATAAAGTTTACAAGTCATTTTCAGATGTAATTGAAGGCAAAGAAGGAAGATTTCGTGAGACTCTGCTTGGTAAACGGGTCGATTATTCGGGACGTTCCGTCATTGTTGTGGGTCCTTCTCTTTCATTACATCAATGTGGATTACCTCGAGAAATAGCAATAGAGCTTTTCCAAACATTTTTAATTCGTGGTCTAATCAGACAACATGTTGCTTCTAACATAGGGATTGCTAAAAGTCAAATTCGGGAAAAAGAACCGATTGTATGGGAAATACTTCAAGAAGTTATGCGGGGGCATCCTGTATTGTTGAATAGAGCACCTACCTTGCATAGATTAGGCATACAGGCCTTCCAACCCATTTTAGTGGAGGGGCGCGCTATTTGTTTACACCCATTAGTTTGTAAGGGTTTCAATGCAGACTTTGATGGAGATCAAATGGCTGTTCATGTACCTTTATCTTTGGAAGCTCAAGCGGAGGCTCGTTTACTTATGTTTTCTCATATAAATCTCTTGTCTCCAGCTATTGGGGATCCCATTTCCGTACCAACTCAAGATATGCTTATCGGACTCTATGTATTAACGATCAGGAATCGTAGAGGTATTTGTGCAAATAGGCATAATACATATAATCGCGGAAACTATCAAAATAATACAGTTGACAATAATGACTATAAGTATACGAAAGAGAAAGAACTGTATTTTTGTAGTTCCTATGATGTACTTGGAGCTTATCGGCAGAAACGAATCAGTTTAGATAGTCCTTTGTGGCTCCGATGGAGACTAGATCAACGTGTCATTGGCTCAAGAGAAGTTCCCATCGAACTTCAATATGAATCTTTGGGTACTTATCATGAGATTTATGAGCACTATCTAATAGTAGGAAGTGTAAAAAAAGAAATCCATTGTATATACATTCGAACCACTCTTGGTCATATTTCTTTTTATCGAGAAATAGAAGAAGCCATACAGGGGTTTTGTCGGGCCTATTCATACGCTATCTAAACTAATAAATTAGATTAGGTGATGCCCGTGCCCGTAGGAATTCGGGTCTCTCCAGTTTCACTGGTATCATAATTTCTGAATTTTTGCGTGAATCAAGATTGAGATTGAGGAAAGGAAGTTTTCGAATCACTGACTCAGGCCCATTGTCGAATCCTACTCAGCAGAATATAGAGGTACTTATGGCAGAACGGGCTGATCTGGTCTTTCACAATAAAGTGATAAATGGAACTGCTATGAAACGACTTATTAGCAGATTAATAGATCATTTCGGAATGGCATATACATCACACATCCTGGATCAAGTAAAGACTTTGGGTTTCCAGCAAGCCACTGCTACATCTATTTCATTAGGAATTGATGATCTTTTAACAATACCTTCTAAGGGATGGTTAGTCCAAGACACTGAACAACAAAGTTTTATTTTTGAAAAACACCATCATTATGGAAATGTACATGCGGTAGAAAAATTACGTCAATCCATTGAGATATGGTATGCTACAAGTGAATATTTGAGACAAGAAATGAATCCTAATTTTCGGATGACTGATCCTTCTAATCCAGTCCATCTGATGTCCTTTTCGGGAGCTAGAGGAAATGCATCTCAGATACACCAATTAGTAGGTATGAGAGGATTAATGTCGGATCCCCAAGGACAAATGATTGATTTACCCATTCAAAGCAATTTACGCGAAGGGCTTTCTTTGACAGAATATATAATTTCCTGCTACGGAGCCCGCAAAGGAGTTGTAGATACTGCTGTACGAACATCAGATGCCGGATACCTCACGCGTAGACTTGTTGAAGTAGTTCAACACATTATTGTACGTAGAACGGATTGTGGTACTATCCGAGGTATTTCCGTGAGTCCTCGAAATGGGATGACGGAAAAAATTTTTGTCCAAACACTAATTGGTCGTGTATTAGCGGACAATATATATATGGGTCTACGATGCATTGCGGTTCGAAATCAAGATATTGGGATTGGACTTGTCAATCGATTCATAACCTTTCGGGCACAACCAATATATATTCGAACCCCCTTTACTTGCAAGAGTGCATCTTGGATCTGTCAATTATGTTATGGTCGGAGTCCCACTCACGGCGACCTGGTCGAATTGGGAGAAGCCGTAGGTATTATTGCGGGTCAATCAATTGGGGAACCAGGGACTCAACTAACATTAAGAACTTTTCATACCGGTGGAGTATTCACAGGTGATACTGCCGAACATGTACGAGCTCCTTCTAATGGAAAAATAAAATTCAATGAGGATTTGGTTTATCCCACACGTACCCGTCATGGGCATCCTGCTTTTCTATGTTCTATAGACTTGTATGTAACTATTGAGACTCGGGATATTATCCATAATGTGAATATTCCACCAAAAAGTTTGATTTTAGTTCAAAATGATCAATATGTAGAATCAGAACAAGTGATTGCTGAGATTCGTGCCGGAACGTCTACTTTTCGTTTTAAAGAGAAGGTACGAAAACATATTTATTCTGAATCAGAGGGAGAAATGCACTGGAGTACCGATGTCCACCATGCATCTGAATATATACATGGTAATGTTCATCTATTACCAAAAACAAGTCATTTATGGATATTAGCAGGAGGTCCGCGCAGATCCAGTATAGTGTCTTTTTCGCTCCACAAAGATCAAGATCAAATGAATGTTCATTCTTTTTCTTTCGAAGAAAGATATATCTTTGACCTCTCAATGACTAATCATCGAGTAAGACATAAATTGTTGAATACTTCTGGTAAAAAAGATAGGGAAATTCTTGACTATTCAAGACCTGATCGAATCATATCCAATGGTCATTGGAATTTCATATATCCTTCTATTCTCCAAGAAAATTCTGATTTCTTGGCGAAAAAACGAAGAAATAGATTCATTATCCCATTACAATATGATCAAGAACGAGATAAAGAACTAATGCCCTGTTTTGGTATTTCGATTGAAATACCCATAAATGGTATTTTACGTAGAAATAGTATTCTTGCTTATTTTGATGATCCACGATACAGAAGAAATAGTTCAGGAATTACTAAATATGGGACCATAGAGGTAGATTCAATCATAAAAAAAGAGGATTTGATTGAGTATCGAGGAGCAAAAGAATTTAGTCCGAAATACCAGAAAGTAGATCGGTTTTTTTTCATTCTGGAAGAAGTGCATATCTTACCCGGATCTTCGTTCATAATGGTCCGGAACAATAGTATCATTGGAGTAGATACACAACTCGCTTTAAATACAAGAAGCCGGGTAGGCGGATTAGTCCGAGTGGAGAGAAAAAAAAAAAGTATTGAACTGAAAATCTTTTCTGGAGATATTCATTTTCCTGGAGAAACAGATAAGATATCCAGGCACAGCGGCATTTTGATACCACCAGAGACGGAAAAAAAAAATTCTAAGAAATCAAAAAAATTGAAAAATTGGATCTATGTCCAACGGATCACACCCACCAAGAAAAAGTATTTTGTTTCGGTTCGGTCCGTAGTCACATATGAAATAGCTGATGGGATAAATTTAGCAACACTTTTCCCTCGGGATCTCTTGCAGGAAAAGAATAATGTCCAACTTAGAGTTGTCAATTATATCCTTTATGGAAATGGCAAGTCAATTCGAGGAATTTATCACACAAGTATTCAATTAGTTCGGACTTGCTTAGTATTGAATTGGGACCAAGAAAAAAATGGTTCTATAGAAGAGGTTCATGCTTCCTTTGTTGAGGTAAGGACAAATGATCTGATTCGCGATTTCATAAGAATTGAGTTAGTCAAGTCCACTATTTCGTATACCGGAAAAAGGTATGATAGGGCAAGTTACGTATTGATTTCCGATAATGGATTAGATCGCACCAATATCAATCCTTTTTATTCCAAGGCGAAGATTCAATCACTTACCCAACATCAAGGAACTATTGGTATTGGTACGTTGTTGAATCGAAATAAGGAATGCCAATCTTTGATAATTTTGTCATCATCCAATTGTTCTCAAATTGGTCCATTCAATGGCTCGAAATATAACAATGTGACAAAAGAATCAGATCCCATAATCCAAATTAGGGATTTGCTGGGTCCCTTAGGGACTATTGTCCCTAAAATAGCGAATTTTTTTTCATCTTACTATTTAATAACTCATAATCATATCTTGTTAAAGAAATATTTGCTACTTGACAATTTTAAACATACTTTCCAAGTACTTAAATACTGTTTAATAGATGAAAATAGGAGGATTTATAATCCCGATCCATGCGGTAACATAATTTTGAATCCATTCCATTTGAATTGGTGCTTTCTCCATCACGATTATTGTGAAGAGACATCTACAATAATTAGCCTTGGACAATTTATTTGTGAAAATGTATGTCTATTCAAATACGAATCACACGTAAAAAAATCTGGTCAAATTTTAATTGTTCATGTTGACTCCTTAGTTATAAGATCAGCTAAACCCTATTTGGCCACTCCAGGAGCAACTGTTCATAGCCATTATGGAGAAATCCTTTACGAAGGAGATACATTAGTTACATTTATATATGAAAAATCGAGATCTGGTGACATAACGCAAGGTCTTCCAAAAGTGGAACAAATCTTAGAAGTGCGTTCGATTAATTCAATATCGATGAACCTAGAAAGGAGAGTTGAAGGTTGGAACGAACGTATACAAAGAATTCTTGGAATCCCCTGGGGATTCTTGATTGGAGCTGAGCTAACCATAGCCCAAAGTCGTATCTCTTTGGTTAATAAGATCCAAAAGGTTTATCGATCCCAGGGGGTACAGATCCATAATAGACATATAGAAATTATTGTACGTCAAGTAACATCAAAAGTGTTGGTTTCAGAAGATGGAATGTCTAATGTTTTTTTACCTGGAGAATTAATCGGCTTTTTGCGAGCGGAACGAGCAGGGCGTGCTTTGGACGAAGCGATCCGTTATCGGGCAATCTTATTGGGAATAACGAGGGCATCTCTAAATACTCAAAGTTTCATATCCGAAGCAAGTTTTCAAGAAACCGCTCGAGTTTTAGCAAAAGCTGCTCTACGAGGTCGTATTGATTGGTTGAAAGGCCTGAAAGAGAACGTTGTTCTGGGGGGGATTATACCTGTTGGTACCGGATTCCAAAAATTAGTACACCCTTCAAGGCAAGACAAGAACATTCATTTGGAAATCAAAAGAAAGAATCTATTCGAGTTGGAAATAAGAGATATTTTGTTACACCATAGAGAATTATTTTGTTCTTACGTCCAAAACAATTTCCATGAGACAAATTTCCATGAGACATCAGAACAATCATTTACGCGATTTAATGATTCCTAAGAGCAGATTCTTTCCTTTCACTTTAACTATCTTTCAATTATCTGGTCCGATTATTGATTTGGTAAAAAATAAAATAAGTAATTAAATTGGTAATAAATAAAATAAGTAATTAAAAGAAATTAATGGTTTGGGTCGTGTATCAACGGTCAATCCCCCGTAGAAGGTTCCATCGGAACAATTATTTATTTCAGGGTACCTCGTCTCTTTGTTAAAAAAAAAAAGGAAGTCTGGGGAAAAATGACAAGAAGATATTGGAACATCAATTTGGAAGAGATGATGGAAGCAGGAGTTCATTTTGGTCATGGTACTAAGAAATGGAATCCTAGAATGGCCCCTTACATCTCTGCAAAGCGTAAAGGTATTCATATTACAAATCTCACTAGAACTGCTCGTTTTTTATCAGAAACCTGTGATTTAGTTTTTGATGCAGCAAGTAGGGGAAAAAACTTCTTAATCGTTGGTACAAAAAATAAAGCAGCGGATTCAGTAGCATCAGCTGCAATAAGGGCTCGGTGTCATTATGTTAATAAAAAATGGCTTGGTGGTATGTTAACGAATTGGTCCACTACGGAAACGAGACTTCACAAGTTCAGGGACTTAAGAGCAGAACAAAAGATGGGGAAACTCAACTGTCTCTCCAAAAGAGATGCAGCAATGTTGAAGAGAAAATTATCTACCTTGCAAACATATCTCGGTGGGATCAAATATATGACGGGGTTGCCTGATATTGTGATCATCGTTGATCAGCAAGAAGAATATACGGCTCTTCGAGAATGTGTCATTTTGGGGATTCCGACAATTTGTTTAATCGATACAAATTGTGACCCAGATCTCGCAGATATTTCGATTCCAGCAAACGATGACGCTATAGCTTCAATCCGATTGATTCTTAACAAATTAGTATCTGCAATTTGTGAGGGTCGTTCTGGCTATATAAGAAATCGTTGATTATCATTAAGAATAATAAGATTAGTTAATTATTTGGCAACTCCATAGATTTATTGGATCGGTTACTATTTTTGAATTTTTAAAAAGAGATAAAAAAAGTACTGGGGATATTGATATTATGTTATGATGTTATGTAATTTCTTGGTATCGTAAATAAAATATACGATTAATGATTCAAGTTAGTGAGTTGAGAAATAGATGGTTGAATCAAAATAATTCCTTTTTTGAAGTTCAATTTCTGTCAGAGGACAATATGAATGTTATACCATGTTCCATTAAAACACTCAAAGGGTTATACGATATATCGGGTGTAGAAGTAGGCCAACATTTCTATTGGCAAATAGGAGGTTTACAAATCCATGCCCAAGTACTTATCACTTCTTGGGTCGTAATTGCTATCTTATTAGGTTCAGTCATCATAGCTGTTCGGAATCCACAAACCATTCCGACCGACGGTCAGAATTTCTTTGAATATGTCCTTGAATTTATTCGAGATTTGAGCAAAACTCAGATTGGAGAAGAATATGGTCCTTGGGTTCCCTTTATTGGAACTATGTTCTTATTTATTTTTGTTTCTAACTGGTCAGGTGCTCTTTTACCTTGGAAAATCATACAATTACCTCATGGGGAGTTAGCTGCGCCTACGAATGATATAAATACTACTGTTGCTTTAGCTTTACCCACGTCAGCGGCATATTTTTATGCGGGTCTTACCAAAAAAGGATTGGGTTATTTCGGGAAATACATTCAACCAACCCCAATACTTTTACCAATTAACATCCTAGAAGATTTCACAAAACCTTTATCTCTTAGTTTTCGACTTTTCGGGAATATATTGGCTGATGAATTAGTAGTTGTTGTTCTTGTTTCTTTAGTCCCTTCAGTAGTTCCTATACCTGTTATGCTTCTTGGATTATTTACAAGTGGTATTCAAGCTCTTATTTTTGCAACGTTAGCCGCGGCTTATATAGGTGAATCCATGGAGGGTCATCATTGACTAGTTTTCGAAATAGTCTTTTTTAAGCTTATCCCAATTCATGCATGATTCAAGATAATCCACTTGGTTGGGGAACATAATAGATACAAATACAAATACGTATGAATATACGACCTAGAGTCGTAGGAAAAAAGATAGACGATATTGCGGAATTGTAAAAAAAAAAAAGATGGGTTGGGGGGGTCACACTAGATGTATGTAATCTCTATAAGTCCAGCCCCTGTGTCTGTTTCGAGGAATGATTCTAGAATCCGATTCAATATAAAATGTGGGTGGTTTACGTTATGGAAGAAACAAATGTATATGTGATATTAGATATTTACTAGTTATATAGGACTATTCCTAATATATATATATATTATTATATACCCTATATATATATATATATATTATTGATTGATTTGATTGCGGTTCACTGCATTTATATAGTTCCAATATAAGTCCTTCTGTTTCGTCTGTGATTGTGGATTGAATGAAATGCAAAAAAGAGATGAACTCAAGGATAGTATCTAGAAGAAAAAAGAAAGGAAAGAAGAATTGAATGAAAGAATGGTTCGAAACAAAGAAATGCAATAACTAGAACCGTATACATATGTATTTACAAAAACTCCATTATGAGTAGAAACTAAAAATGAGATATCGAAATAGTTCTGACGATTCAGTAATATTATCATTTCAATTCGGAGTTTTTAGTTATTTCGACCCGATAGATCTTAATCAGATAGATCTTAATGATAAAATCTTAATGAAAAAAAAATGATAAAAAAAATGAAGTAAAAATTCATTGGTTGATTGTATCATTAACCATTTTTTTTTTTGGTGCGAGGAACTTACCATGAATCCGCTGATTTCTGCCGCTTCCGTTATTGCTGCTGGATTGGCCGTAGGGCTTGCTTCTATTGGACCTGGAGTTGGTCAAGGTACTGCTGCAGGCCAAGCTGTAGAAGGTATTGCGAGACAACCAGAAGCAGAGGGTAAAATACGAGGTACTTTATTGCTTAGTCTAGCTTTTATGGAAGCTTTAACAATTTATGGACTGGTCGTGGCGTTAGCGCTTTTGTTTGCGAATCCTTTTGTTTAATCCTAGAAATGTAAAAAAGTACCTTACATACTATACTTTTTTTCTTATTTTTTTAACTCGCTATACTTTTTTCTTATTTTATTAACTCAGAATTGCTGTTTGCTTCTTCTAATTATATCAACGCTTTACTCTTACAATTATTTATTTGTTGAGACAATACCCCAGGAAAGGAAGGACTGTTTTGAGGATGAGTAATTACTGGATCCGCTCGTTTTCTTCCTTCGCGTACTTAGTTTAGTACAATGGAAACCTTTTTTTTACTTTTTTTAGGAATCGTTTCAACAAACGAGATATTTCACAATTGACATGAGACCCAAGACTTAACCTAATAAGTATTTTATTGGATTGGAAACTTCAAGTAAAAAATTTCAAAATTATCAAATTAAATTACTAGATTTAATCTACTCCCATTAAAAAAAAAAATGGAAATAAAATTTATATAATAAAAAGAAATCGATCAAAAAAGGGACGACGAAGTGATACAAAAAGAACTCTGTTCTTTGTTAGTCCTATCTATAAGAGGAGAGCATATGAAAAATGTAACCGATTCTTTCCTTTCCTTGGGTCACTGGCCATCCGCCGGGAGTTTCGGGTTTAATACCGATATTTTAGCAACAAATCCAATAAATCTAAGTGTAGTGCTTGGTGTATTGATTTTTTTTGGAAAGGGAGTGTGTGCGAGTTGTGTATTTCAAGAATAGGTTGGATCCATCCGACTGCACTTTATTTATGGTATTTTATTCATTTTATAGGATAAATAGGAAAAAAAGTGCACGATCTCAACGAATTATTTCTGAATAAATTAAGAAATCATATGTAAGAACCATAGCATTTCGTGACTTATTGGTAAATTTGATTCTCTATCAACCAATAATGTGAGACCATTAACATGGTTAAAGCTAAACTGTTTGAAGTCCAGGCAAAACATGGTACTCTTTCTACGGGTACTAACGTACCGAAATGGTTTAAAAATGAATAGTTGGTAATTTATCTGATATAGAACACTCATATCGATAAAATGATTTGAACCATTTATTAAAAAAATGGGCATCTTGCTCTTTTTTTCCAATGCCGAATCGACGACCTACGTAAAAAAAAATAGGAATTTTTGGATTTGAAGAAAAAAAGGAAATAAAAAAAAATATAGAAATAAATTGTAAATTTAAATTTTAAATTAAATAAAGAACAAATACAAATAAAGAACAAATACAAATAAAGAAAGAACTTTGCTGACAATTATAGATTTTTGTCTGGTCGGAAGAGTCCTTCTAATATTCTGGTCTTATATCAATTTCGATGTTTTTGAATATAAACAGAAAAGAGAGGGTAGGCTCATTACATTAAAAAAAAGATATGGGAATGCCCATAACATAAAATAAATAATTGAGCGTGAGAGCCAAATGAATCGAAAGATTCATGTTTGGTTCGGGAAGAGATTATGGAAGTTGTGAAATTAATGGTAAGATAATCTACTTTCATTAAATGATTTATTAGATAATCGAAAACAGAGGATCTTGAGTACTATTCGAAATTCGGAAGAATTACGTAGAGGGGCCATTGAGCAGCTCGAAAGAGCCAGGACTCGCTTACAGAAAGTGGAAATAGAAG